CTGATTTTTCTAACGATCTAGATTAATGATACTTAATCTTAATTAAGTATCATTAAAATCAAAATAGTTCTTTTTCTCATTGAAAAATTGATTATCCATTTTTTTGGCAATAAAATAACCGCTCGTTACTAGTAATCTGTGTCGCTCTCACTATATTCCATATCCATGTGGATATTCAGTATATCATTCGTGTTTCTGTTACAACACAACGAATAGAGTGTTCTTATAAAACTAGTAAGAATATGTATGCCATACACTTTGCTGGGATTGTAGTTCAATCGGTCAGAGCACCGCCCTGTCAAGGCGGAAGCTGCGGGTTCGAGCCCCGTCAGTCCCGAACTAGGATCCGATGAATTGATAAATTCATCTCTCCATTTTCTGTGAAAGGGGGGACAGGTAGCAAGATCTAATCCCCAGCGGGGATCCTTATTTCTTTTGTTTTTCGTTTCGCATTTATCATCAGACAAGTACGGGAATTTAAATTTCTTTCACTAATACCGATTGATAAGGGGAGACATATGTAAGTTGGTACAATCGGTGGCATTACTATATTCAGTATTTTAATAGATACCATACTCGTCTGACTTTCTTTTTCAATTGTTCTTGAACAATGAAATGGAATATAGTTCCCCTATTTTTACCGGGAGTACATACACAAATTGTATTCGTTTATTGTACGATACACAATGAACTTAACATAATTACCTCGACTTTGTTTGTGTATCCTCAATTACTAATTGGAAACAATCTATCTATTCTCATGCAAATTGCACACTGAATTTTTGATGTATGCGTTCTAGTCTCAATCCAAGAAAGAAGAAGAGATACTATACTAATAAAATAAAAGACCAAGCAACGCCCCTTTTTAGTAAATTTGTTGGAATATTAGATCTTTTCCACTTAAGACCCGTCCTTTTTTCCATTTCACTTCTACTGTTTGGATCTGTGTGACCCATAGAATACCGGTCATATTCATATAATATCTCATAATTGTATGTATAAGTATAAGGAAAGAGAGTTGTATAAGGAAGACAAAGACAGTAGGTTATGGAAAAGAAAAAAAAAAAGTGGAAAAAAGGATGAAAAATTCAATGGAATTCCTGATCCAATAAAGAATCCCATTTCGGATTTAGTATGGATAAAATAAAAGATTTTCTTATGTTATACTATTCAATTCTCGACGATGAATCGATTTGATAGATCAGATATTGTTATTCATAATATTGATCCGATTCAGTATCATCAGAATTCAATTCATCCCATTGAATTGACAGGAGTAAAATTTCTTATCTCTATGGGATTAGATCCCGAGTTATTGCGAAGTAAAAAAAACAATGAGATTATGGAAGTCAATATTCTCGCATTTATTGCTACTGCGCTGTTCATTCTAGTTCCTACTGCTTTTTTACTTATCATCTACGTAAAAACAGTCAGTCAAAATGATTAATTTAACTGAAACTTGTTTGGATTATTAGTTCTTATCAATGATTGAAGAAATAAAAGAAAGGGATTAAAACTCCAAGTTTTAAACGAAATGATTTGGCTGGAATCATAACTATCTGAGATAGTGTGGTAGAAAGAACTATATTATATATAGTTCTTTCTACCACACTAGATAGTATTGTATATTTTTATCATATAAATTTATTATCATATAAATAGTATGATCATTAAATAGTATGATCATATAAATTTTATCATATAAAGTTGTATACAGATATGGTTTTATATAGATCAATTTACAATATGTATATATATTAGATGTACATCTAATACATATACATCGAAATAGCAGTCTAATTCTATTTCTTTTTTTTCGCTACATCTACTTGTATGGGTTTCGATCAATCCAAAATAATCCAAGGCCAACTCTTCTAATTCCTAGGCTTCTTATTCTTAATAACTTATAACTTAATATATAGATTTATATTAATAATTAGATTTATATATAATATATATTTATTTATATATAATATAATAAACTAAACTAAATATATATAAGTCCCGAGATATATATAAGTCCCGAGATCCATCGAAAAAATCAATGGAGGAAAAATAGTATGGGTATGGGCATATATTAACTATATAAAATAAAAATAAAATAAAACGAAACCGAGGAATTTTTTTTTTTTTAGTTTCGCAAAACGATCAATTAAACGATTGATACAATTCGATCACTCAATCGATTATTCAATTAGTAGTACCCCTAGAGTCCACTTCTTCCCCATACTACGAGTGAGAGGGAAAATGTAAAGACTACCATTAAAGCAGCCCAAGTGAGACTTACTATATCCATGTGAATTATGTCTCCTATCTCTATGAAGGAATTATTTCATTATTGATTATTGATCAATAATCATAGTGGAATCAATGGTGCAGAGTCAAAAGAAAATAGGATTCTGACTTAAGGCTATTGATGAACTAATCCAATGAATCTACTCGTAACAAGTTCCTATATTATAAAATTTCTGGTAGAATCGGGAAGCATTAAGCACAAATACGATACACACACCTTTTATTTGGAAATAGCAAAGGAATGCTCCTAATGGAACATGTAGAAATAGTAAGACCTATTGTTTGTTACCTTTCTTTCATAAGCAAAAGACGTCAAAATATACCATCAAGATAGATAACCATCTATCAGATACCTCTATTTTATTTTATTTGATCTAAGGCTTACGTCTTTCTTTCTGTGAAAGAATGGAATGGTAAGACACCACCACCATTATTACATACATTCTCTTTTTTGTAATCCCCTACACGGGCAAAGAATTTTTTTTTTTTTCAATTTTTCTTTTTACTCTATAGAGCCGCCCAACCATGTTGATTGAATGTTTGAGTACTCAAAGCCTCTCGTGAGTCTGGATACAAAGTATCTTCAGTCCTTTCCACAACTTCTAAATTGATTTCCCATCAACCTATTCTATTCAATCTAATTCCAGACAGAGTCAGTAGACACTATTTTAGTATTTAGTATAGGTAGTGTAAGATAATTAGGAAGTCTTGATAGTCTTTCGTATAATCTCTTCTTCAATCCTAGGAGCAAAAATGGAGTGTCCTTTAGGAACCTTTGGATACTAAGATTTCCGACCTCTTACTTTCGTAGTTCTGAATCCCAGAATTGACTCTCACTATTTATTTGATTCAATTGATATCATAAATCAAATAAATGTCCGAATCAATCATTAATAAGTAAGGGTTACTTCATACCTATTGGTACCGGTTTGGACCGGTACCCAGAACCCAGATTTTGAGAAAAAAAAAATTTACAGTTTTTTTATAGAATTCTGGATTCTAAAAATCAAGTATCGACAGGCCTAGTCGTTTGCCTCTGCTTCTTGCGGGGCAAGAATTTGTCGAGTTAGATCAGCAGAATAAGAAATTTCAAGTCTTTTGTTGATCAGGCGACACCCGGATTTGAACTGGGGATAAAGGATTTGCAGTCCCCCGCCTTACCACTTGGCCATGCCGCCAAATCTGATCCAAAAAAATGGATAATATTTTGATCCATCCATATTCTATTACTAATTTTTTTTGGATCTTGAATCCCATTGTACTTATCCCTTTTCAAAAATTAATCCCTATTTTTTATTGGATCCAGTTTAGATTATTCTCTTCGATTGATTGTATCTCAAAAGACACACTGCTTAAAAACTTCCCTTCTCCTTCTATTGAAAAGAGAAAAAATAGATTTCCGGTCACAGACCGAAAAATTCAGGGCAAATTTGAACCATTAACTATTTTTACTTTAGAATTAGTGAACGGTTCTTAAATTTGTATCTCAAATTGTATTTCTTTAATGGTATAACAAAATCAAATTGATTTACGACTAATCAGTATCAATTATTTTCAATAATCAATCCTTTTCAATTTCAATTATAACAAAATATATGTGTATATGTAAACCCCAGAACAGAAATTGTTACACAGATACCGAATTGGGGCTTTCTCTTATGTACATATCCCTATAGAGAATTTTCGTGCTTAAATTTTTCATTGAATATTTTGAATAGAAAATAGGAATTATGATATAGTGCGACCTGACTTCTGTTGCCACAAGTAAAATTACGATAAAAGATGCGATATGCGGATAGGTATATCGGCATGTACTTAATAAATACTACTCCTATTACTATTACGCAATTCAACCGTATTCTATCTATAAATTCTACTACCAAAAAGAATCCGCGAATTCTTTTTTGAACATTAAAGTGTGCTAAAAAAAGGAAATTCTATACTGCTCCTGATTATTCTGTCTTTATCTCATTCATAAAGAGCAGATTGAATCTTGAATCCATTTTTTTTTTGGTACCCAATCTGATCGTAATATCATAATAATAGGTAGAAATTGGATCAATTTTTATATTCTATACAAGACTCCATAAGTAGAAGTGATAGAATTTTTTTTCCAGGAATGTTTTATCAATTCATTTCCATTTGTACTTGTCGCAAATTCGAACTTGCGTCGAAAATGCTCTTCATTCCTCCGTCTCGTTTCCGTTCATACGTATGAAATACATTACATTACATATATTATATGGTACATTACATATATTATATGGAGTTGGCTGAAATTTCATGTGATTCAGTAAACAGAATGTACATTCCATCATTGCTAGATCGATCCGTATGGTTCGATGAATAGTGAGTCAATAATGGGATTTTTTCGATAAACAGGAAACTTAAGATTAAGATGCTCCGGAATGGAAATGAGGGAATGTCCACAATACCTGGATTTAGTCAGATTCAATTTGAGGGATTTTGTAGATTCATTAATCAGGGCTTGACGGAAGAATTTCATAAATTTCCAAAAATTGAAGATCAAGAAATTGAATTTAAATTATTTGTGGAAACATATAAATTGGTAGAACCCTTGATAAAAGAAAGAGATGCTGTGTATGAATCACTCACATATTCTTCTGAATTATATGTACTCGCGGGACTAATTTGGAAAACCGGTAGAGATATGCAAGAACAAACCGTTTTTATTGGAAACATTC